CCATCCACGCACGAATACCCTCGTTTAAAAGAATATTTTTAGTGTAGAAAGTCTCAAATTCAGGATCTTCCGCTGCACGGATTTCCTGGGAAACAAAGTCATAGGCACGTAAGTTCAGAGCTAGGCCAACTACGCCAATAGCACTCATCCATAAACCGGTGACGGGTACAAATAGCATAAAGAAATGTAACCAACGTTTATTGGAAAAAGCAACACCAAAGATTTGGGACCAAAAGCGGTTAGCAGTTACCATTGAATAAGTTTCTTCAGCTTGAGTTGGATTAAAAGCACGGAAGGTATTTGCACCATCACCATCTTCGAATAGAGTGTTTTCTACGGTAGCCCCATGAATAGCGCATAGCAGAGCCGCACCTAATACTCCAGCAACTCCCATCATATGAAATGGGTTCAACGTCCAATTATGAAATCCTTGGAAGAAAAGGATGAATCGAAATATAGCTGCTACGCCAAAACTCGGTGCAAAGAACCAACCAGATTGTCCCAGTGGATAAATAAGGAATACAGAAACAAAAACAGCGATTGGACCAGAGAATGAAATTGCATTATAAGGTCGCAATTGAACAGACCGAGCAAGTTCAAATTGACGTAACATGAAACCTATTAGTCCAAAAGCCCCATGGAGAGCGACAAAAGTCCACAGACCACCTAATTGACACCAACGAGTAAAATCCCCTTGTGCTTCCGGACCCCATAGTAGCAACAAAGAGTGTGCTAAACTATTGGCAGGGGTGGAAACTGCCGCGGTTAAGAAATTGCAACCCTCCAAATAGGAACTAGCCAATCCATGGGTATACCAAGAAGTTACAAAAGTAGTCCCTGTAAACCACCCCCCTAAAGCAAAATAAGCACAAGGAAAGAGCAATAGGCCGGACCATCCTACAAAAACGAAACGGTCTCTTCGTAACCAGTCGTCCATAATATCAAATAGATCATTTTCTTCTTTAGGAATTCTACCAAGGGCTATAGTCATAGTGATCCTCCTATTCAATTACTTCAACCATTTCCGAGCACCTCATCTTATTTCCAAGGCATATGATAATTTGATTATCTGTAGACGATTTCTTTCTCGTTTAATGCCCTTTTTCAATGGTCTCGAAGATAGAAATTTTGGATTTGTATCTATGGGGTCACAACCGAGGTCGTGGTAAATTCATGAATTTCATTCGATTAATTTTTCTTATACTCTTCTCTTATACTATAGAAATAGGGAAATAAACATTTGAATTCAGTGTTATTCCAGGATTCCTATTTCAAAGCCTATCTTTTAAGGGAAAACCCCTCTTTTCTCATTCGATTTTTATTGCATGGGTGGAAGAACAAAAATAGGATTCAGAAAAAAAAAAGATATTGAAAAGAAAAATTGACTTTCGAAATCCATTTTTATGTGTAACGGAAAAGAGTTGGGATTTCTTCTTATTCCTATAGAACGTTTAGTAACAAGAATAAGAAATTGTAAATTGTAAATAGTGAAAAATTCTTGTCTTGCGTGGTCTAAGTCTAAGGAAATACAAAAAATCCGGTTATACAACAATTTCATCCACATCGAATTTTTATATCAGAATAGCGGATAGAGGTATCATTCAAGGGGTCAGGTCTACTTACTTTAGCTTTCTTTCCTATTTTATGGTGGCTTTGAAAAGAATCCTTTTTTCTTTGTTGATAAATAATCAAAAAAAAGAATTTTTTTATAACCTGCTTTTTTTATTCTAACAAGTCCTATACGGAAATGCGCGTAAGAGAAAATATATATAACTGTTTCTCAACCTATATCGAATTTAGGAAAGAAAAAACAAGAATTTTCTTCTTTTTTTTTCTTATTAACATTAAGAAAAAAGAATATAACTAAAAAGGAATTGGCAATATAATTTTTATGCACTTTTCATTTTAAAATGAAAAAAAAAAGAAGAATTTTTTGCAATCGTTATTTCTTGCCTCTGTTATATCACGAAAACCTTTCGATTTGGAACGGGGAGAGATGGCTGAGTGGACTAAAGCGGCGGATTGCTAATCCGTTGTACAATTTTTTTGTACCGAGGGTTCGAATCCCTCTCTTTCCGCCCCTTTGGATCATTTGGTACTTTCGAATTGTAAGGAATTCTGACCCCCGGATTTTTTCATAGATAAATGTACGAAATAAATCCAATTTAGAAGAAAAAATTCCCAAAAATTGGGGATTTTTACTCCTCACGCCCAGGATTACGTCCTGGGTCATTAGATAAGAATCCAAAGATAAAGAGAGAAACAAAGAATATCACTACTGTATAAACAAAAAGTTTGAGAGTAAGCATTACATAATCTCCAAAAGTATTTTTTTAAGGAATAGATTACCCGTTTTTCTTTACCACACAGATCTACTAGGAGGGGTTTTGTTTATTTTGACACCTAAAAATGCAAAAATCAATTCTTAAAAAAAAAAAATAGCAAGAATTCCTTTATAATAAGCACTCTTATCAATAGCAAAAATTCGTTTAGCTATTGTGTGGGTACCTAAAGGTACCCGCTCAACGTAGGTGCAGGGGGGTAGAAAGGCTGATCCAAGATTATTGCTACAGCTATACATTCAATGTAGAAGAATTTTAATTATAGAATCGGGGGTTCATAATATAAGACTTCTAGGCTCTTATCCATTTTTTTTTCTTTTTTTTGCAATAAATCCATCATTCAATTTGGCGGACATAGACATAATAGTAAAGATTTCATCGAAAACTTACAGCAGCTTGCCAAACAAACGCTAATAGAAAAAAGAATACAGGTATGACAGGCATAACATCCACGATTGGGTTGAAAATGGCATAAGCTTCGGGTAATTTGGCGAAGAAAAAACTAGTTGGATTTGGATAAAGAAAAGAGTTAAAACAGATACAGGTTAAACTAAGTATATTAGGCATAACAAGCATTTCGTTCTTGTAGAGTAGATAATTGGATTTTGATTGAGTTATTTTTCTAAGGGAAAAAGGAAAAGAAGAGGGGATTCTAAATCCTTTTTTCTTCAGACTTTCCCAAACACAAAATACCTCCTTGTGTTCGCATTCTCAAATGAGAATGGAAGAAATTCGACTTTCATATAATATCTTAATAGAATTCCATGTAATGATCAATGGATTTTTTGAATTCTATATTATCCGTATGTCTAGAATCCTAGCAAGAAAATATTCCTCATTTTTTAGGTAATTGAAGTGGGATTGACGAATAATATATAAACCACTACTGTTTATTAGTGTCGCATAAAAGAAATGGGGCGTGGCCAAGTGGTAAGGCAGCGGGTTTTGGTCCCGTTACTCGGAGGTTCGAATCCTTCCGTCCCAGATTTTTCTGATGAAACGAAAGATAGAATCGTATTGTGCCCTGCACGACACAAAAGTTTATTAAAGAGAATAATTCTCTCTTATGAACTCTTAGATTAGATGCATTTCTAGTCAAATTGATTATCTTTTATGTGTTTTGAAATTAGGACCTCTTAGATAAACTTTATACTCCATATCCATGAAGTGGAAATTCTTAAAGGATACATTTGACACCCAATGTGAAAGAAAAGAAGTACTCCTAGTTCTTTTTCTCGAACTAAAGAACTAAAGTAAGTAAAAAAAAAAAGAAAAAAAGGAGAGTATCCTAATTCTATGTTTCATGGCCAGATTAAAGAATAGGATGTTTTTAGTTTCAGCACAGGCCTTAAAACTTTTGAACAAGATCGGGGTGAGAAAAAAGAAAAGAGCTTCCATTCTACGGATAGGGACTCGATTTTTCTATTTTAGGTATTATTTGATTTGCAAATATCCATTTCTAAATCAATGGAACGCGAGGATTAGAGATAAATGCATATATTCTGTCTTCGAATTGATTGAAAAAAAAAAAATCATACTTTTTTTATTTTTTCTTTCTTTTTTTACTCGAGTCGAAGAGGTATGAGAATTTTTTAACTACCAAAAAACTGCCAATCTTTTCATTGGCATAGTTTATTTGGTTAATAGTTAATTGTTTTTGTTACAGAAAAATATATTAGTAATTAAATTAATTAAACTTTTTTTGGGTTGGTAGTTTATTTATTGGAGAAACAGAGTAGATCCTTCTCACTTTAGGATTGATCATCTCGAGTTTTCTGTTAAGGATGGAAATTCAATAATAAATAAGTCTTAAGCAAACCTTTTTTATTGATCTTTTTTAAACTACGTTTCATTCATATGATAGAATATGGGTTTAAAGAAATTGGATCTTTGCGGAGTCTTCCCCGATAAATACTTATTTCTTTTATCTTCATAGAAAGCAAGTTTGAATTAGTATACAAAACCAATGACTAATGACTATTCATGATTCCATCCATATTGGATCAATTTTGATACCACTTTGTAATAAAATTAGAGGAATGTTATGGTAAAACTTCGTTTAAAACGATGTGGTAGAAAGCAACGTGCGACTTGAAGGACATGATCAATTGTGGATTTTGCTCTCCATCATTTTCCATAATAATGAAAATGCTCTTAGCTCGACATAGTCTGTTTTATTTGTCCTGAATCGAATTTGCGCCGGGTTGTTTGTAAGTAAATAGTATACGATGGAGCTCGAGAGGACAGAATTTTTTTTTATCAAGGGAAAGAATCTAGGGTTAGTGAAAACTAATAAATTAGGCCAACTTTGTCAGTCTATCCTTAATAGAGAAATCGAAAGGTTAAAATTATGAAAAAAGTCCAATTTTGGAAGATTGGAAAAACTTTTTCGATTAAAAGTCTATCAGAATTAATCGTTCATATTCGATTTCTATAGAAGAGGGAAATGCTTTATCGAAGGAAATAAGAAAAAAAAAGAAAGGGTATGTTGCTGCCCTTTTGAGAGAAAAAAGAATAGGAATTCCCGAAGTAATGTCTAAACCCAAGGATTTCACAAATCAAAGATAAAGGATTCCGGAACAAGTAAACGCGATTTTCAACCGTCTCAACAATAGAATTAGATCAGAATAATGAAAAAAAAGTAAATTTGTTCGAGATAAGATAAAGAAAAGAGTTTATAGACGACTCAAAAAATTTCGAAGGATTTTTCTTTTCAAGTTTGTCAGTCAAAATTAGTCAACTTGAGTCATGAGTCTAAATGAAATTGATTTTCTCTTTTCTGTAAGGAAATTAATGCAAGTCATAGTCTAATTTCTATCTACTTGTATTATAGATAGAGATTCAAATCATTTTCTCGAGCCGTATGAGGAGAAAACCTCCTATACGTTTCTAGGGGGGGCATTGTTTATCTACATCTATCCCAATAAGCTGTCTATCGAATCGTTGCAATTGATGTTCGATCTCGAAGAGAAGGAAGAGATCTTCGAAAAGTGGGTTTTTATGATCCGATAAAGAATCAAACTTGTTTAAATGTTCCAGTTATTCTCTATTTCCTTGAAAAGGGTGCTCAACCTACAAGAACTGTTTATGATATTTTAAGGAAGGCAGAATTCTTTAACGATAAAGAAAAAGAAACAACTTTGAGTTAATTGAAGAACTAAATGAATAAATAAATAAAGTAAGAGAGGGTCACTAGTACCCCTTAATTATTTAGACACAATTTGCCTCTTTCTTAGTCCTACTTTTTTTTTGCTGTATTTATGTCGTGCCAATCCAACAAAAGCCTATATTTTCTTTTTTTTGTATCTAATTGCTTTTCTTATCAATGTATTTACATTGACAAAGGTCTATTGAACAAATAGAATCTGTAGATAGATGGATCTATTTATCCTCACTCAATATTAGGTTAGGTATTTCTGTCTACACTTCGCCTAAATGATAGGGTTGTCCTCCTTGCATGTACTCTCATACAAAATTTTTTTATTTAAAGAAATTTAAATTGCTAAAAAAAAAACGGCAATTTTTCCATTGTGATTGGGGCCGCTCCTTTTTTCACCTTAGTGAAATTTAACCGGATCTATTTATTTTGGTATTTGTGTATTTTTTTTAATGGGCGCTAAAATTTGTCTTTTGGTGTCTTGCTAATTCAATATTTTGACAGGGGCGTACGGTGTAATTCCATCGATTTTTGGATTTCGATCGTATCTAAGATCCTATTTTATCTGGGTTGCTAACTCAATGGTAGAGTACTCGGCTTTTAAGTGCGACTATGATCTTTTACACATTTGGATGAAGCAACAAATTCGTCCAGACTCTTGGTAGAGTCTAGAAGACCACGACTGATCCTCAAAGGTAATGAAGGGAAAAAATAGCATGTCGTAATAGAATCAATTTCTTTTTTTTTTTTTGAATAAAAAAATTCCGATTTTCTAGGTCTAGCGAATAAATGGATAGAGCCTGGTTCTAATTCTGGTAAAATAAAAAGCAACGAGCTTAACTTCTTAATTGGAATGATTCCCCGATCTAATTAGACGTTAAAAATAGATTAGTGCCTGATGCGGGGAAAGGTTGGGTTTTACTGTCAGTGGACCCCTCACCCTTTTTTTTAGAAATCCTAATTATTCTTGATTATGGATTGAAAAGGAATGTTATGAATTGAATGTGTAAAAGAAACAGTATATTGATAAAAACACTGTATTCCAAAGTCAAAAGAGCGATTGGCCTGCAAAAATAAAAAAAAAAGATTTGTTCTTTTTTTTTGTAATTAAAACAAACAAAAACGAATTCGATAGAAAAGGAGCTAAAAAAGAAAAGATCTATGGATTAGACTTCTTTCCAGGGTTTGTATTAAAAAATACAACATCCTGTTTTGACCATATTGCACTATGTATCATCATTTGATAAACCGAGAAAAACTTTTTTCTCTGATTCAAGTAGAAATACAAATGGAAAAATTCGAAGAGTATTCAGAAAAACAGAAATCTCGTCAACAATACTTCATCTACCCACTTCTCTTTCAGGAATATATTTATGCATTTGCCTATGATTATGGATTAAAAGGTTCTGAACCTGTGGAAATTCTTCGTTGTAATAACAAGAAATTTAGTTCACTACTTGTGAAACGTTTAATTATTCGAATGTATCAGCAGAATTTTTTGAGAAATTCGGCTAATCGTCCTAACCAAGATCGATTGTTGGATCACACCAATTATTTGTATTCTGAGTTTTATTCTCAGATTCTATCTGAGGGGTTTGCGATCGTTGTAGAAATCCCATTCCCACTAGTAGAATTATCTTGTCCAGGAGAAAAAAAAATACCAAAGTTTCAAAATTTACAATCTATTCATTCACTATTTCCGTTTTTAGAAGACAAATTTTTGCATTTAGATTATCTATCATATATAGAAATACCCTATCCTATCCATTTAGAAATCTTGGTTCAACTCCTTGAATACCGGATCAAAGATGTTTCATCTTTGCATTTATTGCGATTCTTTCTCAACTGTTATTCGAATTGGAATAGTTTTATTACTTCAATGAAATCCTTTTTTCTATTTTCAAAAGAAAATAAAAGACTATTTCGATTCCTATATAACTCTTATGTATCAGAATATGAATTTTTCTTGTTGTTTCTTCGTAAACAATCTTCTTGCTTACG